AATGAATTGCCTGATTAAAGGATTACTATGATAAAGTAAATAATGTAATTTATTACATTCATTATATTTAATAGAATCAAACTATTTCTTAAAGAATCAAAATCTTTAGTGCATCACACACTTAAATATAAAAAGATAAGCTAATTAAGCTATTGGGCTCATACCCCACTTATAAAGGTTAAATCCTTTTCTTTTTAATTTTTAATAACTCTTATAAATTAATTTTCATAATAACTTTAATATTTAGAACCATTCTTATTATTTCTTCCAATACATGAATTAGAATATGAATAGGGTTAGAAATCAATTTATTATCATTTATTCCCCTATTAAATAATAATAAATTAATATCTTCTGAAGCCTCACTAAAATATTTCCTAATTCAAACCATTGCATCATCAATTTTATTATTATCAATTATTTTAATTATAAATAATTTTTTTTTTATAAAAATAATAATTACAACAAGTTTACTATTAAAAATAGGAACCCCCCCATTCCATTTTTGATTACTTTCAATTATTGAAGGACTTTCTTGATTCAATGTATTTATTATATTAACATGACAAAAAATTGCTCCAATAATAATTTTATCATTATTATCAATAAATCCAATAATTATAATTAGAATAATCCTATCTTCATTAATTGGTGCAATTGGAGGAATTAACCAAACATCTATACGAAAATTAATTTCATATTCTTCAATTAATCATATAAGATGAATAATTTATAGATTAATAAATAATATTATTCTTTGAACTATATATTTAATTTTATATTCAATTATTTTAATCCCATTAATTTACTTATTTAATAGAAAACAAATTTACCATATTAATCAATTATCTTTATCATTTATTTCAAATAAATACATTAAAATTATATTAATAATTAATCTTCTTTCACTAGGAGGTCTTCCTCCATTTACTGGATTTTTTCCAAAATGAATATTAATTAACTTAATAACTATTAATAATCAATTTTTATTATCAATTATTATAATTTTATGCTCATTAATTACATTATTTTTTTATATTCGAATAACATATTCAACTTTACTAATTAATTCACTAAAAATTAATTGACTAAATTCATCTTATCAATCAAAACATTTTTTAATAATTTTAATTTCACTTTCTTTATTTAGTCTTATTCTATTGCCTTCATTCTTTTTAGTTTAAGATTTTAAGTTAAATAAACTTTTAGCCTTCAAAGCTACAAATATGAGAAAATTCCTCTTAAATCTTAGTATTAAAACACCTTTAAACTTGCAATTTAATATCATTTTTGACTATAAGATTGATTAAAAAGATTTTCATCTTATAAATAAATTTACAGTTTACTACCTATTTTCAGTCATTTAATCGCAACAATGACTATTTTCAACAAATCATAAAGATATTGGAACTCTTTATTTTATTTTTGGATCTTGATCTGGAATAATTGGAACATCTCTTAGTATTATCATTCGAACAGAACTTGGTCACCCTGGTTCTTTAATTGGAAATGACCAAATTTATAATTCTATTGTAACTGCTCATGCTTTTATTATAATTTTTTTTATAGTTATACCAATTATAATTGGAGGATTTGGAAACTGATTAGTCCCATTAATACTTGGATCTCCAGATATAGCATTTCCACGAATAAATAATATAAGATTTTGAATACTCCCCCCTTCAATTTCTTTATTATTAATGAGTAATATCGTAGAAAATGGAGCTGGAACAGGATGAACAGTATACCCACCCCTATCCTCTTCAATTGCTCACAGAGGTCCATCAGTTGATTTAGCAATCTTTTCACTTCATATAGCAGGAATTTCCTCAATTTTAGGGGCAATTAATTTCATTACAACAATTCTAAATATACGAGCCATTGGAATAACAATAGATCGAATTCCTCTATTTGTTTGATCTGTTATTATTACTGCACTATTACTTCTTCTTTCACTCCCAGTTCTAGCTGGAGCTATTACTATATTACTGACAGACCGAAATTTTAATACATCATTTTTTGATCCTGCAGGAGGAGGAGATCCAATTCTTTATCAACACTTATTCTGATTTTTTGGACATCCTGAAGTATACATTTTAATTTTACCAGGATTTGGAATAATTTCACACATTATTAGCCAAGAATGCGGGAAAAAAGAAACATTTGGGTCATTAGGAATAATTTACGCTATATTAACAATTGGAATATTAGGATTTATTGTATGAGCTCATCATATATTTACAGTAGGAATAGATGTTGATACCCGAGCTTATTTTACTTCAGCAACTATAATTATTGCTATTCCAACAGGAATTAAAATTTTCAGCTGACTTGCAACATTACACGGATCTCAACTTTCATTTTCACCATCAATTCTTTGATCTCTTGGATTTGTATTTCTATTTACAGTAGGAGGATTAACAGGTGTAATTCTAGCAAACTCCTCAATTGACATTATCCTCCATGATACATATTATGTAGTAGCTCATTTTCATTATGTTTTATCAATAGGAGCTGTTTTTGCAATTCTCGCTGGATTTATTCATTGATTTCCATTATTTACAGGATTAACAATAAATTCTAAAATATTAAAAACTCAATTTATTACCATATTTATTGGAGTAAATCTAACCTTTTTTCCTCAACATTTTCTAGGTCTATCTGGTATACCTCGACGATATTCAGATTACCCAGATGCTTATACTTCCTGAAATATTCTTTCATCTATTGGCTCATCAATTTCTTTTCTTAGAATCTTAATATTTATATACATTATTTGAGAAAGATTAATTTCAAAACGTTTAGTATTATTTTCTAATCAATTAAATTCATCTATTGAATGATTTCAAAATTCACCTCCTAAGGAACATTCATATTCTGAACTTCCACTATTAACCAATTTCTAATATGGCAGATTAGTGCAATGGACTTAAACCTCATTTATAAAGAATTTACTTTTATTAGAAAATGTCAACATGATTTAATATAAATACTCAAGATAGAGCTTCTCCATTAATAGAACAATTAATTTTTTTTCATGATAATACAATAATAATTTTAATTATAATTACAATTATAGTTTCATATTTAATAATTCAATTATTTTTTAATAAATTTATCAACCGATTTTTATTACATGGTCAAATTATTGAAATTATTTGAACAATTCTACCCGCAATTATTTTATTATTTATTGCATTCCCATCTTTACGAATCTTATACTTATTAGACGAAATTAATTCACCATCAATTACACTAAAATCAATTGGTCATCAATGATACTGAAAATATGAATATTCAGATTTTTCAATTGAATTTGATTCATATATAATCCCATCAAATGAAATAAATCTATACTCTTTCCGATTATTAGATGTTGATAATCGAATTATTATTCCAATAAATTCACAAATTCGAATATTAATTTCATCTGCAGATGTAATTCACTCATGAACAATCCCATCATTAGGAATTAAAACTGATGGAACACCTGGACGATTAAATCAAATTAGATTTATAATTAATCGTCCAGGACTATTCTATGGTCAATGCTCAGAAATTTGTGGTGCAAATCATAGATTTATACCAATTGTAATTGAAAGAATCCCAACAAAATATTTTCTAAACTGAATTAAATCAAATAAATCATTAGATGACTGAAAGCAAGTATTGGTCTCTTAAACCTTAAAATAGTAAATTAGCAATTACTTCTAATGAATTAACTAAAAAAAAATTAGTTAATTCATATAACATTAGTTTGTCAAACTAAAATAATTAATTTATCTAATATTTTTTAATTCCACAAATATCTCCATTAAATTGAATAATCTTATTTATTTATTTTTCAATTTTATTATTTTTATTTTCTTTACTAACTTATTTTTCATTTATCCCAAAAATACCAAAAAAACTAAACAAACAGATCTTTCCTAAATCTTTCAATTGAAAATGATAACAAACTTATTTTCAATTTTTGACCCATCATCAAGTTTTTTAAATTTATCTCTTAATTGAATTAGCTCAATAATTGGTCTATTAATAATTCCTCCCATATTTTGATTAATTCCTTCTCGCCTAAATGTATTCTGAATAAATATAAACTATTATCTTTTTAAAGAATTTAAAATTTTATTACCCCCATCTAATAAAGGAAGAACTCTTTTAATGATTAGTTTATTTTCTATAATCCTATTTAATAATTTTATAGGATTATTCCCATATATCTTTACCAGATCTAGTCATCTAATTTTTACATTAACTCTTTCATTACCAATATGAATCGCAATAATAATTTTTGGATGAATAAATTATACAAATAACATATTTTCTCATATAATTCCACAAGGAACTCCTTCAATTTTAATACCATTTATAGTTTGTATTGAAACTATTAGAAGATTAATTCGACCAATAACACTTTCTATTCGACTAACTGCAAATATAATTGCTGGTCATTTATTAATAACTTTATTAAGAAGAACCGGTCCATCAATATCAATCATATTTATTTTTATTTTAATTATTATCCAATTTTTATTAATTATTCTTGAATCAGCTGTTGCAATTATTCAATCTTATGTATTTTCAATTTTAATAACCCTTTACTCTAGAGAAATTAAATAATGAAAACTCATCAAAATCATCCATTTCATCTTGTTGACTTTAGCCCATGACCTTTAACTGCCTCAATTGGAACAATAACATCAATAACTGGATTAATTATGTTTTTTTATAAACATAATATAAATCTATTTATTCTAGGAAATTTAATTATCCTTTTAACAATATACCAATGATGACGAGATATTATTCGAGAAAGAACATTCCAAGGAATACATACATCATTTGTTCAAAAAAGATTAAAATTAGGAATAATCCTATTTATTATTTCAGAATTATTCTTTTTCATTTCATTTTTTTGAACTTTTTTTCATAGCAGTCTATCCCCTACCCCCGAAATTGGAATAACATGACCTCCTAAAGGAATTCAATCCTTTAATCCATTTCAAATCCCACTATTAAACACAATAATTTTATTAACATCAGGAATAACTGTTACATGAACACATCATAATTTACTTAATAATAAATTTAATTTATCAACACAAAGCCTATTTATTACAATTATTTTAGGAATTTATTTTACTATTCTTCAAAGATATGAATATATTGAATCTCAATTTTCAATCTCTGACTCAATTTATGGATCCATTTTTTTTATAGCAACAGGTTTCCATGGAATTCACGTTATTATTGGAACTCTATTCTTAATTACATGCTTAATTCGACATTTAAAATTTCATTTTTCAAAAACTCGTCACTTTGGATTTGAAGCAGCAGCTTGATACTGACATTTTGTTGATTTAATTTGATTATTTTTATATATTTCAATTTATTGATGAGGTATATAAAATATTTATATAGTATATAAGTATATATGACTTCCAATCATAAGGTCTATTTTTAGTATAAATAATTTTAATTATTATTTCAATTAATATTATTATTCTTTTTATTTCATTTATTATTATATTTATTGCATCAACAATTTCAAAAAAAACTAAATTTGATCGAGAAAAATTTACACCATTTGAATGTGGATTTGATCCTTTCTCTTCTTCCCGCTTACCATTTTCTTTACGATTTTTCTTAATTGCAATCCTATTTTTAATTTTTGATGTTGAAATTACATTAATTATACCAACAATTTTAATTATAAAATTCACAAATCTAACTTCATGAACTTTAACAATCTCTTTTTTTCTAATTATTTTACTATTTGGAGTATACCATGAATGACATCAAGGAATTCTAAAATGAGTTTTGGGTTGTAGTTAAATTTAACAATTAATTTGCATTTAATAAATATTGAAATAATTCAATCTTCCTAAAATGTGAAGCAATAATTGCAAATAATTTCGACTTATAGATTGATATAAAATATCCACATTTAAATTAATTGAAACCAAAAAGAGGTTTATCACTGTTAATGATACAATTGAGATTACTCTCCAATTAGAAGTATAATGAATTTCAAAAAAAAGCTGCTAACTTATTTTTTAATGGTTTAATTCCATTAATACTTCTATTTATATAGTTTAAATAAAACATTACACTTTCATCGTAAAAATAAATTATTATTTTATAAATAATTTTTATAAATTACTAAATTAAATTAATTATTCAAAAATTTAATAATTTCCTTAATATCTTCAATATTATACTCTAATATATAAGCTATTTGAATTAAATTAATACTAAAATAAAAATAAATCAAACTATAAATCTTAACAAATAAATTCTAAAACTATTATTAAATAAAAATTGAATAAATCTAGTAAATAAAACTAATTTTTTAGAAAAATTTTTTCTTCCAAAATATTCTAACCAATTAGAATCAAAATACATTAAATATTTACCAGTAAATAAAAATATATTTACTATACCATAAGAAAATACTTTTGGTATAAATCATATATCTCCAAAAATTCTTCTAATAAAATATAAATAATAAGACTTATTTAATATAAATAATGAAATTCAATTTACTACTAATCCAACTCCTAATCCTAAAACAATTACACATAAAACAAGTATTTTTAAATTTAAAGGTAAAATTACTACCATAGGGACCTGAAAAATTAACCATCTAATTATTCTACCACCAAAAATTCTTAATATTATTAAAAAAAATAATGTAACTAAATTACTTCAATCCTCACTAACTAAACAATTTATAGAATAAAAACTAAATCTTTTAATTATTAAATAATAACTTAATCGAAAAGAATAACAAACTGTTAATCCAGTAGAAATAAAATATAAAAAAAAAACTAAACAATTAATTCTATCTATACAAATTATTTCTAAAATTAAATCTTTAGAATAAAACCCAGCTAAAAAAGGTATCCCACATAAAGCTAAATTTGCAACATTTAAAATTGAAGTAGTTATTGGTATTATAAATCTCATTCTTCCTATCAATCGAATATCTTGACAATTATTTATTCTATGAATAATTAAACCAGCACATATAAATATTAATGCTTTAAACAATGCATGTATTAATAAATGAAAAAAAGCTAAATCATAATACCCAATTATTAAAACCCCCATTATCAAACCCAACTGACTTAATGTTGATAAAGCAATAATTTTTTTTAAATCAAATTCATAATTTGCACCAATTCCAGCTATAAATATTGTAATTCTTGATAAAATCAATAAAATTTCTATTATTAATAAATTATTTAATAAATAATTAAATCGAATTAATAAATAAACACCAGCTGTTACTAAAGTAGAAGAATGAACTAAAGCAGAAACAGGAGTAGGAGCTGCTATAGCAGCAGGTAATCATGATCTAAAAGGAATTTGAGCTCTCTTTGTTATTGCAGCAATAATTACTAAACCAGAAATAATCTCTATTCTTTCTCTAAAACCATTATAAAAATTACTAAAATTTCAAGAACCAAAACTCACTATTCAAGAAATTACCATTAATAAAGCAACATCACCTAATCGATTTGTTAAAATAGTTACTATTCCAGCATTATAAGATTTCACATTTTGATAATAAATTACTAAACAATATGATACTAAACCTAAACCATCTCATCCTAATAAAATTCTTACTATATTTGGTCTAATAATTAATAATAACATTGAAATAACAAATAAAACTACTAATATTACAAATCGATTTAAATTTATATCCATCCCTATATAATATCTTCTATAATAGATTACTATTCTTGAAATTATAAATACAAATGAAATAAAAATTATTGAAACTCAATCAATAAATAAACTTATTCTAATTACTATTCTATTAAAAGAAACTAACTCAAAATCATAAAAATTTACTAAATTTAAATTTAAATAAATTAAACTAAAAAAAAAAAAAATAAATGAAAAAAAAAAAAAAAAAAAAAAAAAAACTAAAAAAACAGATCTTTCCTATTTTAATTATTTAAAAAGACTAATCTTTTCTTTGATATCACAAATCAAAATTTTATTCATAAACTATTTAAATATAATCATAATAAAACTAAATCTCTTTTTAAAATTAATAAATTTAAAGGTAATCAATGAAGAAATATTAATAAGTGTTCTCGAATTGAAGAAATAGAAAAAGAAAATAATCCAGATATTATTTTTCCATGCTGACTATAAGAATATAAATATAATGAATAAGCAGCTCTAAAAAATGACAATATTGATAAAAATAATATTGATAATCATGACCAACATACTATTCTATTAATCAATATAATTTCACCTAATAAATTTAAAGAAGGAGGTGCAGATATATTAACTACTAAAATTAAAAATCATCATATAGATAAAGAAGGAAAAAAATTAATTAAACCCTTATTAATAAATAATCTTCGACTCCCAACTCGTTCATAAGATATATTTATTAAACAAAATATACCTGATGAACAAAGACCATGCCCAATTATTATTGTGTAAGAACCACAATACCCTATTCTATATATTCTTATAATTCCTATTAAAACTAAACCTATATGTGCAACAGATGAATAAGCAATTAGTGCTTTTAAGTCTACTTGTCGCAAACAAATTAATCTAACAACTACTGAACCAATCATTCTAATCGTAACTCATAAAATATTTAATTTAATATTTGTTATCTGAAACAACACTAATACCCGTAATAAACCATACCCACCTAATTTTAATATAACCCCAGCTAAAATCATTGACCCTGCGACAGGAGCTTCAACATGAGCCTTTGGTAATCAAATATGAACTAAAAACATAGGTAATTTAACTAAAAAAGCAAAAACTATAGCAATATATAAAAAATTACTAAAAAATTGATATTCAAATATTAAATAAAAATTTATAGTTTTAATTGTTTTAAAAATAAAAATAATTCCAATCAATATTGGTAAAGAAACAAATAATGTATAAAATAATAAATATAATCTTGCATTAATTCGCTCAGGTTGATATCCTCACCCCATAATTAACAATAAAGTTGGAATTAATCTTCTTTCAAAAAATAAATAAAATAAAAATAAATCTAATCTTCTAAAAGTTAAAACTAAAAAAATTAATAAAAATAAACTATTTAAAATAAATAATTTATTATTATTATTATTATTATATACTCTTATACTAGCAATTATTATTATTATAATAACCCATAAACTTAATATAATCATTCCATAAGACAAAATATCACATCCCATAAAATAAGAAACTTCACAAAAATAATTAAATTTATTATTTACTAATAAAAATATAAATCTAATTAATATTAATATCAACTGTACCATTCAATAAAAATTATTGTAATAACATATTGGACAAATAAAAATAATAAAAAATAATAATTTTATCATAATACATTAAAACTTTGAAAATAATCATTCCCATGAGTTCGAATAATTGAAACTAAAATTGATAAACCTAAAGCACCCTCACAAACTCTAAAAATTAAATAAATTAAAATTAAATTATATTCAAATTGAAAATTTCTTAATATATTTATTAATATTATAAATAAACTTAAAACAATAAATTCTAAACTTAATAATATTATTAATAAATGCTTTCGACTTATAACAAATGAAATACACCCTGAAAAAAAAACTAAACAATATATTCATATATACAAACTTATCATTAATTTTGTTTTAATAGTTTAAATAAAACATTGGTCTTGTAAATCAAAGTTAAGATTGTCTTTTAAAACAATCAAGAAAAAAAAATAATTCTTATCATTAATCTCCAAAATTAGTATTTTTTTTAAACTATTTCTTGAAATTATTCAATTTTTAATTCATTTATTTTTAATAACAATAAATATTTTATTTATATCAATAAATCACCCAATATCATTAGGATTAATCCTATTTTTACAAACATTAATCCTAGCCATTTTATCAAGAATTATTAACCCATGATATTCATATATATTATTCTTAATTTTTATTGGAGGTTTATTAGTTTTATTTATCTATGTAATCTCATTAGCATCAAATGAAATTTTTTCAATTAATTTTAAATTATTATCTTTAATTTATTTAATATTAATATTAATTTTATTATATTCTTTTTATTTAGATTTTTTTTTTTTCAGAAATTTTTTGAATCAAGATTCACAAATTTTTAATATTAATATAAAAATAAATGAATTTAATTTCTCATTAATTAAATTATATAATTTTCCAACAAATTTTTTATCAATTACAATAATATTATACCTTTTGTTTACTTTAATTGCTAGAATTAAAATTTCTTGTGTATCAAAAGGACCTCTTCGACAAATATTTAATTAATGAACTTTCCTTTACGAAAAAAACATCCTTTATTTAAAATTATTAATAATTTAATAATTGATTTACCTTCCCCAATTAATATTTCTATCTGATGAAATTTTGGTTCATTACTTGGTGTATGTTTAATTATTCAAATTATATCAGGTCTATTTCTAGCTATACATTATACTGCCGATATTAATATAGCATTTAATAGAATTATTCATATTTGTCGTGACGTCAATTATGGATGATTATTACGAACAATTCATGCAAATGGTGCATCATTTTTTTTTATTTGCATTTATATTCACATTGGACGAGGTATATATTATAATTCATATTTACTAATATCAACATGAATAATTGGAGTAATTATTTTATTTCTAGTAATAGCTACTGCTTTTATAGGATATATTCTTCCATGAGGTCAAATATCATTTTGAGGAGCCACAGTAATTACAAATCTACTTTCAGCAATTCCATATTTAGGAAAAATACTAGTACAATGAATTTGAGGAGGATTTTCAGTTAATAATGCAACTTTAACTCGATTTTTCTCTTTTCATTTTATTTTTCCTTTTATTGTTCTTTCAATAGTAATAGTTCATTTAATATTTCTTCATCAAACTGGATCAAACAACCCAATAGGGTTAAATTCTAATATTGATAAAATTCCATTTCATCCTTACTTCTCAATTAAAGATTTATTAGGATTCATAATTTTAATTATAATTCTAATAATTCTTACTCTATTATATCCCTATATTTTAGGAGATCCAGATAATTTTATTCCAGCAAATCCAATAATTACACCTCCACATATTCAACCTGAATGATATTTTTTATTTGCATATGCAATTCTACGAGCAATTCCTAATAAATTAGGAGGAGTAATTGCATTAATTTTATCTATTATAATCTTAATAATTATACCATTAATTCATATAAGAGTATTTCAAGGAATTCAATTTTATCCATTAAATAAAATTATATTTTGATCTTTTATTATAAATATTTTTCTTTTAACATGAATTGGAGCATGTCCAGTTGAACCCCCTTTTATTGAATTTAGCCAATGACTAACTGTTAGTTACTTTAGTTATTTTTTTATAAATCAAATTTCTGCTATATGATGAGATAAACTAATCTCTTAGTTAATGAGCTTGAATAAGCATATGTTTTGAAAACATAAGATAGAATAATTTCTATTAACTTTACTTTTAAAAAATATTTAAATAAAAGTAAATACAATAATTTTAAATCCTACTACTAAAATTAATAAATTTAAAGAAAAAGGTAAAAATCCCTTTCATGCTAAATACATTAATTTATCATAACGAAACCGAGGAAAAGAACCTCGAATTCAAATAAATATAAAAGAAATTAATATTAACTTAAAATAAAATATAAAAGAAAATAAATTTCCTCCTAAAAATATTAAACAATATATTATTCTTATAAATAAAATTCTTGAATATTCAGCTAAAAAAATTAATGCAAATCCACCTCTTCTATATTCTACATTAAATCCTGAAACTAATTCTGATTCACCCTCTGCAAAATCAAAAGGAGTACGATTTGTTTCAGCTAATATAACTCTCACTCAAATTAATATTAAAGGAAAAAATATAATAAAAAAATATATATATTTTTGAAATAAAAAAAAACTAAACAAATTATATCTTTCAATTATAAATATTAAACTTAATAAAATTAATGCTATTCTTACTTCATAAGAAATTGTCTGAGCTACAGCTCGTAATCTTCCTAATAAAGCATAATTTGAATTTGAAGACCATCCAGCAACTATCACTCCATATACACTTATTCTTATACAACATAATAAAAATAATAATCCTAATTCAAAAGAAAATAAATTAATAAAAATAGGAGTACAACTTCAACAAATTAATGAAATAAATAATGAAAATACAGGACAAAAATAATATATTAAATAATTTGATAATACAGGATAAACTTGTTCTTTAGAAAATAACTTAATTGCATCAGAAAATGGTTGAAATAATCCTATTATTCCTACCTTATTTGGTCCTTTTCGAATTTGAATATATCCTAATACTTTTCGCTCAAATAATGTTAAAAAAGCAACACCAATTAATACAAAAACTACTATTAATAATATTAAAATAATTGATAAAATTAAATCATACTTAAAAATTTACTATTTGTAAAAATTACATTCATAAATTCTAAATTTATTGCACTAATCTGCCAAAATAGCTATTAATTTAATTCAATTTAAATATATAATTTATAAAATAATAAATCCTTTCGTACTATATTATTTAATCTTATTAAAGATAGAAACCAACCTGGCTTACACCGGTTTGAACTCAGATCATGTAAGATTTTATTAGTCGAACAGACTAAAAATTTAAACTTCTACACCTAAACTTATATCTTAATCCAACATCGAGGTCGCAATCAATTTTATAGATATGAACTCTCCAAAATTATTACGCTGTTATCCCTAAAGTAACTTATTCTTTTAATCACTAATAATGGATCATAAAAAACATTTATTTATGAAATAATTAAATTAAAAGTTCAACAAATTTTAATATCACCCCAATAAAATAAATAATTTAAAAACTTATAATTATAAAAATAAATAAATTCTTAAACATATTATAAAGATTTATAGGGTCTTCTCGTCTATTAATTAAATTTTAGCTTTTTCACTAAAAAATAAAATTCACTTAAAAAATTAAAATGAAACAGATTATATTTCGTCCAACCATTCATTCCAGCTTTCAATTAAAAAACTATTGATTATGCTACCTTTGCACAGTCAGTATACTGCGGCCTTTAAATTATTCAGTGGGCAGGTTAGACTTTAAATAAATTATCAAAAAGACATGTTTTTGTTAAACAGGCGAATATTTTATTTTGCCGAATTCTTTATTTTAAATTTTTATTATAATTTACTAAATAAATATAAAAATTTACTAATTTTATCATTATTACTTATTTTAATAAATTATAAATATTTCTTAAATAAAAACTTAAATTAATACTAAATCTTATTTAATTAATATAAATTATAACACTTTTATTAATATTAACTATTTCTAAGCTTATATTTATTATAAACTAAAATATTTAATTTTAACAAATTTATATTATAGCTAATCCCATAATATATTAAATTAATTAATTTATTCAATTTTAAATAAAATAAATAATTTTATTAATTCTAAATTAAATTTATTTCCTTAAGAACTAGATACCATTAAAAACGAATAACTTATAATTTCTAATATAAAATTTACAATAAATTTATTACATTAACTATTATTTTATATTAACTCTTTTAAAATCGAGAAATTTATTTATTTATAAAATTTATTTAATAAACTCTGATACACAAGATACAATAATTTAAATTTTCTTATAAAATTAAAATTTTTCAATTTATTTCAATTTTCCTTCACAGTACTAATTTTCTATAATTAAAATTATTTTTTCTTTTTAAATACTAAAAATAAAAATTTATAATTATTTTTAATAAAATTAAAATTTAATTTAATATTTAAATAAATAAATATAAATCAATTTATTATGAATTGCACATATCCTTCTCAATGTAAATGAAATACTTATCTTTTTAAGCTTTAAATTGCATTCTAGATACACTTTCCAGTACATCTACTATGTTACGACTTATCTTACCTTAATAATAAGAGTGACGGGCGATATGTACATATTTTAGAGCTAAAATCAAATTATTAATCTTTATAATTTTACATTCAAATCCATTTTCAATAAAAATTTCATTTTTATATCCATAAATAAATTTATTGTAACCCATTTCTCCTTAAACATTAGCTACACCTTGATTTGATATTACTTTACTATTTAAAATATCAAAAATTATTTTTCTTTAAAAATTTTTATAACAACGATATATAAACTGATAAACAAGTTTAAGTAAGGTCCATCGTGGATTATCAATTATAGAACAGGTTCCTCTGAATAGATTAAAATACCGCCAAATTTTTTAAGTTTCAAGACCATAACTAATACTACCTTAGTATTAAAAATTACAATTTTAATAATAGGGTATCTAATCCTAGTTTCTAAAAAAAATTTTTTAAGCTTCATTATATATATATATATATATATATATATATAAATTATTAATTAAATTTTAAAATATAATTATATTAAATTAATTTATAAATTAATTATACTAAAATAATTTATTTACTTAAATTTAATCAATTAATTTATTAAAGTTTATTTTATTTCAAATTTTACTATTAATACAAC